TTTGGCGGCATGGCCGAGCGGTAAGGCGGGGGACTGCAAATCCTTTTTCCCCAGTTCAAATCCGGGTGTCGCCTAATCACCAAAAGAATTGACATACCCTCTCCTGTTTTGCTGATATAATTTGGAAAATTTTTCCGGCGAAAGCAAACGCAGGAAACTGATAAATCTTGATAGTCCTTCCATTACTAACGGAGTGTCTACGTTTATGGGCCGGGTTTGGAATTCGATTGGATAGAAGGACGGAAATCGAATTGCGTTTTTAGTTGCGGAAAGGACAGAAGATACTTTGTATACATATTCATCAAAGTCTTTGAGTACTCCGGTATTCAATCAATTCAATCAATATTAATTCGATTGAATGAGTAATTGGCTTTTACTTATATATAATATATACCTTTTTTCTTTTTTTTTTTTCGTTAACCTCTAGGCAAGAACATAATAAGGCGTCCTCCGATTGTTTCATAGAGACAATAAGGAGACGTTAAGGATTAGATCAAAATAAAATGGGAAAGAAATAGAGTATGGGCTAGGTAGTGATCTACCTTTCTTCTATTTTTTTATACTTACTTAATGAAGGGCAACAAAAGAAAGAATCTATTTTTCTTATTTCTACATATTAATTTAATTTCTTTGATACTTCCAAGGGGAGGGGGTCTCCGCATATTAAGCTTGTGCTTAATCTTTTCTGATTATACTAGAACTCTTCTAAGACCCCTTCCTTATAAGTTAGAGTTGAATTTAGTGGATTGTTTCATCAACGATCTTAGGTCAGAATTTTTGACTCTGCGCCAGTGATTCCACTATTATTTATTAGTGAACAATAATTCAAGAATTCCGTCATAGAGATAGGGGACATAATTCATATGGATATAGTAAATCTCGCTTGGGCTGCTTTAATGGTAGTCTTTACATTTTCCCTTTCACTCGTAGTATGGGGAAGAAGTGGACTCTAGAAGTATTACTAATTGTAATTGAGTTTAGGAATTAAACTTTATCAATTTTTTTTTGTATAAATCGTTCAGTTCTGAAAAGCTTTTTTTAGTTGAAATTTCACTATTTCAACACTATTTCAATTTAAAATTCAATTTTTAAATTGAAATAGAAATAAAAAAACATCTGTATTTCGAAATTTTCTTGGGTTTAGTGTTGTAATATAGTTTTTGAATAATATATATGAAGAATACTCTTTCAATTTAACAAATATTTCAATTATTTCCGTGTTTGTATTTCGAAAGTAAAAAGAATAAAAAGTAAAAGAAATACAAATGGTAGTAAATTTATTCCAACGAAATTCTTGATCAATTTTCTATTTCGATGAACCCGCTCTTACTAAAATTAGATATGGACCGTGAGGAAGAGTTGAACTTTTTTATTATTCAAAGAGAAAATAGTTCTGTTATTACATTACGTAGATACACATTTTCTATCGGAAACAGACATAGTAGTTCTCTAACGAGATACTACTACACAGACTAAAATAATGTCTTGGGCGAGTCACATATTGCGCATTTCCCGTTTGTTTTAATATTTTAATATTTTGCAAATTTTATTTATGTTGTATTTGTTTTATTGAACTCACTGTTCAAACGTTAAAAGAGGTTTACTAACCCCCCCTTTTTTCGAAATCCGAAGGAGTTTCCATAGATCATCTGTCAACTGATCGATCAATGACTTCTTTGTCAGAATGCTAGTAAAAAGATTACTTTTTTCTTTTATTATACCCATCAAAGAGGCCCTTGATTCTTTTGATCAGGATTCATATTGAAAATAATCAGCAATACAGGAATTAGAATCGTACGAGTCGCTTTTCGATTATTTCAAATTGATTGAAATCAACACAAATTAAATACAAAACAGATGGATAAAGCAAAGAAATAGAATTGGGGGGCGCTATATACATTATATATAATATGTAATTGATATCCATATATATATACCGATATAGAAATATGACGATACTGTTGTAGATTGATCTCTATTAAATTAACCCGGATTACTTACAATACACCTTATATACACTACAATAACAATAGTAGATAGTATGGTAGAAAGAAATATCTGAATCTTTCTACCATACTATCGTATTTCATAGAATACGGCGAATTCTAGTCTGCCCGGTTCATTTAAGACGCGAAATTTGAATCCCTTTCTTCTCTTCAATTATTGATAAGAACTAAAAAGTAAAGTTTAATTCAAATTAATCACCTTGGCTGACTGTTTTTACGTATATTATAAGTAAAAAAGCGGTAGGAACTAGAATAAACAGTGCAGTAGCAATAAATGCGAGAATATTTACTTCCATAATCTCATTGTTTCGTTTTTCTTTAATTTGCAATAACTCGGGAGTTAATCCCATAGAGATAATAAATCTTTCGCTTGTAAATTCAACGGGATGAATTACATCTCGATGATATCGAATCGGATCAGATCAATATCATGAATAACAATATCTGCACTATCAAATCAATTCATGGTCAAGAATTGAATAGTATAACATAGGAAGATCTTTTATCCATACCGAACTCCAAATTTTATTCCTGATCCAACCAATAATTCCTTTATTTTTTATTTATCATTCTTTTTTATTCTTTCTTTTATATAACCTACTGCCCTCTTTGTCCAACCATCTGATGAAGTATCATTGAACCGCCCTTACACTTACCATTGATTCTAAACAACCCTCAATAAACAATAGAATCTAAATAAAAAAAAAGAAAGGAGTTAAGTTCGAAACTTCTTTTTTTTTACAGATCTAATCTTCTTGGAAAACAAAAGAAGGATGATACAGACGAGTACAAGTTTCGGTATAAAAAATCTAATATTCCATCAAATTAACTGTTTGTTTTTATTATTTTTATTGTTATCTAAAAATTTCAAAAGTTTGTTCTTTCAAGGAAACCCCCTAAGAAAAAAGCGATCCCTGAAAGTATTCTATTACTTCTATTACAATAACTATGTTAAAGTTATTTTATATCGTGCAAATTCCATTTATATATGTACTTCCGGGAAACATAGAGTACTCTATTCGACAGAGTAGCAGTAACCGAAAAAGCCATACTCAGTACGGTATGGTATCTCTTGGAATCCCGAATCTGATTCTACCAATAATTATCCTAATTCACATATGTCTATCTCCCATCAATCGAATTAGTACTAGTCAAAGAAATGGAAATTACCCGATTGATGATAAATGTGAAATAAAAAAGAAAAAAATAAAGAAGAGGGATTGCCGTTGGGAATGAAATTATAGTTACTTTATACAAAAAAAATCTTTCACAAAAAATCGAGAGCAGAGTTGATATATTTTTTTATTGGATCCGTCGGGACTGACGGGGCTCGAACCCGCAGCTTCCGCCTTGACAGGGCGGTGCTCTGACCAATTGAACTACAATCCCAAGTAAATACCATAATAAAATAAAGTATTATGTATACATATTTTTATGATTTTATTCTAACCCCTTCAATTTTGAATTTAGATTCAAATTGGCGTGTTGTAACAGAGCCGTGAGTGATATATATGATACCCATATGAGTATGCGCTTGCGCTTTAGTGAGACCGACCTGGATTACTAGTAACCCTTTCCTTATTGCCAAATAAATGGGATAATTTTTCTTTCAATGAAAAGGGTTTTTTTCTTTATCCCTTTCCTTAGATTGTATTTTATACTTATAGATCCTTATAAGAATAAAGACCATTATCATATCAAGATCCTAATTTGTTGGAAAAATAGAGTAACTATAGTAAATAAAGAGTGCTATAGATATAGCAGAGAAGCAAATTTCTCTTCCGTATTGGGGAGGGGGGGATCGGGCATTTCTGAAGAGCACAAAATGGGTTATATGATACCATTTCGTGGTAGATCGGCGAATTTTTGGGCCGAGCTGGATTTGAACCAGCGTAGACATATTGCCAACGAATTTACAGTCCGTCCCCATTAACCGCTCGGGCATCGACCCAGGAAAAAGAAATTCCAGGCTTATTGATAATCCATGATCAACTTCCTTTCGTAGTACCCTACCCCCAGGGGAAGTCGAATCCCCGCTGCCTCCTTGAAAGAGAGATGTCCTGGACCACTAGACGATGGGGGCATACCATACTTGAACGGCCGCCCTGATACTATGCAGATAGTATGCATAATTTTTAAAAATTGTCAATATAATGGAAATTGTCAATATAATGGAATGGGATGGTATGGTATGACTCGATACGGAGGATCTTTCTATCTTTCACGATTCTATAGCATTTTTTCCGCCAATAAATTAGTTCATAATTTAGTTCAGAGGCTGCGCCAAATTTCTTTATCAATCATTCAATGAAATATGTTGGATCTCTGTTAAATTAGTAGGTACGTGTAGCAATTAAATAAATTTCGTTATGATGTCAATTAGGATCGGAAAAAATTCATTGTATTGCTATTTATCAAATCCAATATCAATAAACCGTTTTATTTTACCTATATTCACTAGTATATCCTTCCCTAGAATTTTATTTACCGCACAAGTAAAATTTTTAATTTCTGAACGAACCGCTATACGTATAAGATATAGACTTATTATAATCTATGTACATAGATTATAATAAGTCTATATACTAAACTCATAGTGGCCGGTAATTCGTGACTTTATTCAGTAATTGAATCAAACAAGCCCTTTTAACTCAGTGGTAGAGTAACGCCATGGTAAGGCGTAAGTCATCGGTTCAAATCCGATAAGGGGCTTTGGTTTTTTCATAAATCAAAAAACTCCGGCGGTAATATTCCTGTTTTAAGTACGAATAAAGTTATTGTGGATATTTTTAATAAAAATAAAAAAGTAACAAATTGTATAATGTAATATACGTATAATTTAATATCATTATATAAATTATAACATACTAATAAATTAGAGTCTAAATTATAGTTATAGTTATAAATTTGCTAATCTTATTATAATGAATTATAAATTATAATAAGATTAGCAAATTATAATAAATACGGATTAAGTAGTCTCCTTAGAATAAA